TTCTTTTTTTCGCCATTTTGGTTTTGCACCGTATGCGTTAAAAGGCGCCTGTATGGTTCTTTAGGGATCCAATTTTACCCTAAACAACGGACTTTATCGACACAGAGTGCTTTTTTTAGGCCAGGCGATTGAGAGGGAGGTCGCAAATCAAATTATAGGTATTATAGCATTTCTCTCTATTGATGATAGTAGCCTAGATCATTATTTGTTTATAAACTCTCCCGGCGGATCATTAATAGGTGGAATAGGTATTTATGATATGATGCAAGGTGTGAAACCAGATGTGCATACATTCGCTCTGGGAGTAGTCGCTTCAATGGCGTCTTTTATCTTGGCCGGAGGAACAATTACTAAACGTCTAGCATACCCTCACTCTTGGCGCCAACGGGTTTTTATTTGAGAGAAAAAAGGACTATGCCTTCGCCATATGAAATATGAATATTAAGTAATAATAGCATGGCACTTTGAATTTGATATAAGAAAGTTTTTTTTTTTCAAAACATTAGATTATGTATCGAGGGAGTAGTATGAGATAGAAGATATTTCCGATTTTATCTATCGGAGTTCAGCGTCACAAACTTTTTTTTTTCGCACTGTTTCATAATTGTTAAGAGCCCACCCGTGTGAAAAAAAAAACAAGATTTTTCTTTATTTAATCAGATCAAAAAGAAACTTTGGGATTGCTGAATCACAGATAAAAAGAATAATATATAAAGCAACGGAGCCATCATAGTATTTTTGAACCCCTTCGAAAAAAAAAAAAGAAGGGTGGTACTTTGATATGTAGAAGATCATAACATGAGTGATTCAGCGGATTTGAATTTGGATTCCTATATATCCACCCATGGGGTACTTGATTATACGAGATATCTAAGATCCATCTGTATAGATATCATCTACATCTAGAAAGCCGTATGCAATGCACAAAAGATGCCCGTACGGTTGTTTAATTCTATCTTTTTTTCTTCTTTATCTTTCTTTTCTCTTCCCCTTACGCTTATCATGAGAAATTAGGGGAACCTTTTCTTTTTTATTATGGTGTATCATCAATCATCAGGGTAATGATCCATCAACCTGCTAGTTCTTATTTTCAGGCACCAACAGGAGACTTTGTCATGGAAATAGAAACCGTAATAGAGGTGCGTGAAAAAATCACACAGGCTTATGCACGAAGAACGGGCCAACACCACGTAATTATATGGTGTGACATGGAGAGAGACTGCTTTATGTCAGCAACAGAAGCAAAAGCTTATGGAGTTGTTGATCTTCTAACTGTAGATCAATAGCCGGATTTGGCGCAAATTCGCAATTTGAAATTTTCTCTTCTTAACTGAGAGTTTATTCTTAACTGAGAGTTTCATAGAATATCGAATCTCTTCTTAACTAAATTTCATAGAATATTTCACCACTTATTAATAGAATGATTTCACCACTTATTAATAGAATAATTCACTTAGTTAAGAGAATAGGAAAGACAAGCAATTCATACTCATGCACGCGGTTAGGATCGATCTAAACCAGCCCATTATGTCTAGGATTCAACATGCCAACTATTAAACAACTTATTAGAAATACAAGACAGCCAATCAGAAATGTCACAAAATCCCCCGCACTTCGGGGATGCCCTCAGCGTCGAGGAACATGTACTAGGGTGTATGTGCGACTCGTTCAGATCATGAGCTGGGACAAAAGAAAGAACCCCATTTTTCCAGTATCAATGATCCACCCCGATAAATAGGTATATAATGTAAAAACGAACTCCATTCATTATCTAAAAACTCAAAATAAGAAAATCTATCATATCCCTTTATTGTGTATGAAATTTATGGTTTCCGTTGGTGCAAACCCAATCATCTCAATTTAAGATTAAGATGAGAAGCAATTCTCCATTGGTAGCAAATGATTATCCATTAAGCGGAGGAAATCTTAGTTAAAAAACAGAAAGATTATGCCCCTTGCAAGAAGAACGGACTAACATGGTCAGCTACCCAGCCAACCTTCATAATAAAATACCGTTACTGTATAGGTAGATCTCGTTGTGAAAGACCTATTACTGGATAATTCATGGGTAGAGCCAAAGAATGTGAACTATACAAGTTCCCAATAAGATTGCTTAAATTAAGTATTAAGTAAAGGCTCCGGTGTATAGAGAAGACCTCACCGTTTAAGAAGTAACCATAGAAACGATGGAATCCACTATTTCTTTCTCCACTTCTATTTCTTTTTTTATTGACTCTATTTTTGATACCTAATAGAATACAACTTCTTAGTTCGAAGTGAAATGCCTAGAAAAAAGAAAAAATTGTGGTTAGGAAGGTTATCGTAGCCAAAGCCATTGGAATTTTTAGTTTATACATTGGAAAATCTGTTTTGTTATTAATAGACTAGAAAAGGGACAAAGAATAACTGAAAGAAGGGAAATCCATTCGGTATTCGTCAAAGTTTCATTTATTCAATGACCAGAACTAAACGGGGATATGCAGCTCGGAAACGTAGAACAAAAGTGCGTTCCTTTGTATCAAGCTTTCAAGGGGCTCATTCGAGGCTTGCTCGAACAATGAGTCAACAGGAAATAAGAGCTTTGGATTCGGCACATCGGGATAGGGATAGGAAAAAGAGGGATTTTCGTCGTTTGTGGATTACTCGAATAAACGCAGTAATTCGTGAAAGGGGGATATCCTATACTTATAGTAGATTCATACACGATCTGTACAAGAGACAGTTGTTTCTTAATCGTAAAATACTTGCACAAATAGCTATATCAAATAAGACTTCCATTTATATGATTTCGAATGAGATCAGATCTAATGAGATCGTAAAAAAAGTCGATTGGAAAGAATCCGCAGGAATAATTTGAACAGAGTTCCCCGGAGAATGAACTCCGGGAGGGTAGAGTCAAAATGGATAAGAATGTGATAAAATAGGAGAAAGTAGTCAAAATGAATGAACACGCTCAATAAAAAAATATTTATTATTCGTCGATTCTTTTTTTCTTACGGCACGATAATAAAATCTAGATTCTCGGATTTTTCGAGTAAAACCTCAACCTATGTTTGAGTTTGGATTGGAATTTTGATTCAAATAAAGAAAGAGTAAGCCTATTTCTTTTTGGCTCTAAGACCCGTAGGTCTAGTGGTCGATTCGGTTCTTTTAAATTGTTTTTCATTATTTTTCAGTTGTTTCTCATTATTTTGAGATTGTTTCTCCTTATTTGGATTTTGAGATTGTTTCTCCTTATTTGGATTTTGAAATCGTTTCTCCTTATTTGGATTTTGAAATCGTTTCTCCTTATTTTGAAATCGTTTCGCCTTATTTTGAAATCGTTTCTCCTTATTTTGAAATCGTTTCGCCTTATTAAGAAATCGTTTCTCATTATTAAGAAAAGGTAACGAAGATAAAATACGAGCTTGTTTTATAGCAATAGTAATAAATCGTTGTTGTTTCAAGGTCAATCTATTCACTCGTCGAGATAATATTTTTCCTTGTTCACTAATAAATCGACTAATTAAACTCATGTTTCTATACTCAATTCGATCCCCCGGTTGGATTGGGGGCATACGCCTACGAAAGGGCCGCTTGGATTTCAGAAAGGGCCGCTTGGATTTCAGAAAGGGTCGCTTGGATTTATACATGGTTTGTTTAGTTTATTCCTTATCCCCCAAACCCTATTTCTGTCGAATCTAAAATGAATTTGAATTTTAGAAAAGAAGAAATAAATGGGATTTGGTTTGTTTATATTTATATATGTTATATATATAATGTCATTTTTTCCCCTTCCTTGAAAGGGTTACACGCATGGTTCGATCTATTTCTTTATCTCCCCATGAATCGTATGTTTGTAACAATAGGGACAGAATTTTCTCAATTCCAATCGATTGGGCGTATTGTGCTGGTTCTTTTGAGTCATATATCTGGAAATACCCGTTGATATCCTAGTAACACCGTTTCGGACACAACTGGTACATTCTAAAATAACCGTTATTCGGACATCTTTACTCTTGGCCATGAACCTCCCTTGGATTTTTGATTGACTCAACGCTTCTATTTTCGATCCGAAACGAAGAAGAAGAAAGGAAAGAAAAAATAGAAGTGACTAACTTGAAATTCAAATATGAAAGGTTTCGCTGCAATCAATAATCAATTATGGCAAATAATATACAACTCCTGAAAAACTAGATTTCAAATCAGAGTCTAATAACAATATTTCATATAAGTATCTTATAGACTACTCTTACTCTTGCCCTAGACCCACTTCCTTTTTGATTCTACTCCCATTCCTCTATTATTAATAATAATAATATTCATGAATTGCATTCGAACTTGAATTCTAATCTCGCAGTTGGCGAATCCACTTTAATTCTTTCTCTTTCCTCCCTTATTTTAACAAAAAAGGGAAAAAAGAGAAAAGGGGGAGAGAAACTCACAGATAGTTAATTATAGCTCTAATCTTCGTTATTCCTTCCCATGTCAATAACTAGAATGAAAAAAAGGGGAATGTCAGCGCATCCGGGAAAAAACGATTAATCTCTATCAATAAACCTGCTAAAGACCCGAACCATAAAGTACTTAGTACCGGTGCCACAGAGAGATATGTTTTTAGATCTCGCATTGAAAAACCTCCTTCTTTTTTTTATTGGAATACATATTTTATTGGAATACATAATAGTAATACATATATGATCAGATGCATATGAAGTTAAGGACCACTTCTAGTTATAGTTGTCCACGGAATTCCTAATTCAAATTGAAGGGTACAACGATCCGGTAAATAATATTTTCTTTTTCTTAAAACCGAAAAAAATGCGTCCCCAAGCATTCCCGAAAAGGGCTCCTTTATTTTTCCGATGGATTCTATTCCGTATTTCAGATGTATATAATAGAATTTACTATTCATATATTAATATATAATGAAAATGAATATATAATTACTAATTACTAATATATAAATAATATTGAATTATATATCAATAAAAAAATCTTGAATTATTTATATATTCAAT